CTTTTTCTTCTCTCAACCAATTAAACTTATTCTTGCATCTTGTTCGTGAAATTGAGAAAAATAAATATCTTTAGAGATTCTTCTTTATCTTAGATGTTTATTTTCTGTCTGCTTATAGTTAGTTCTTTTTCCTTCCGACCAATAGAATAGTAAAGGCCAAAATAAATCTTTTTCATTTTGACGGGTCGAAGAAAGAAAGATACTTCGGATATTTTTCTATTTACTTTTTATCTGTTATCTGTCATAAAAAGAGAGAATTTCCTACTTTTTCCTTTCCTTAAGTAAGGATATTCAATAAACAATAAAACTGGAAATGAAAGTTTCTTTCCCGCATACATTCTCCATCACATTGTCGGAACAAAAATATGGGATGCATGGGTATAGAAATAATTGGTACATGAAGCCATAATCCAATAGATATATCTAAATCTTATTCTTATTCGATAGCTAAGATTTCCGTTTTGGAATCAAAGAAAGATATTGAAAGTGGCTTTTTTTATGTTATGATTTGGAATAAAAGTTCCCCTCTCTATGAAGGAAGAGAATAGCCAAATTATTCCTATGGAATAGCTAGGAACACAAAGATTTAATCGGAAATATCGACAAATTTATGCAGAGTCTAAAGAAAAAAAAAAGGTCAACTGCTCAAATTTAATCTCTATCAAATTTGAATATCAGAATAGTGGATATAGTCATGATTCAATAGGTCAGGTCCACTTACTTTTTCATTTGTTAATTTAGAATCTTTCCATCCCAATGGATTTGATTGAAATAATGGAAAATAGGAATATTTCGTGATTCGAGAGACGACTTATCCTATCATTATTAATTATAATGAATAAAAGTTCAACTTTATAACTACTATAGTACAACTAACTTATTATACTTATACAGTTGCTTACCCTTTTTTGTACTTTTAAAAATATCAACAAACAATATTTCTATTCCCCGTTCCAATATGATGGCGTTTTATGAAAAAAACTCAAAAGCCCCTTATCGGATTTGAACCGATGACTTACGCCTTACCATGGCGTTACTCTACCACTGAGTTAAAAGGGCCTCTCATTAGTCAATTCTTGACTGAGTCATTATTTATATACATAGAAAATATATCTATGTACATATATTACATACATACATATATTACATACTTAATATATTCTATAGTATAGAATATATTAAGTAGACTGATAGCAGCTAGTGGCTCGTTGCGGAATACGGTGGAAAAATGGGGTTTGTTTAACTTAACACCTCATTTTTCTTTACTTTCGAGTAGACAAATTGCTTCCTGAAAGGATTCTTTATTTCATATTATCTCTCTTTTTCTTTAATATTTAAACTTTTTCTTACTTAGTATATATTTTCTATATTAATATATATATTAATATATATATTAATTTATTATTCTAATATTATATATATTAATATAATAAAAAATATTAAAAAATATTAATAAACAATAGAATTTTTCTATTATTAATATATAATATATAATTCAATATATAATGAATATATTAACATAAATACTTAAATAGAAATATAACTTAAATTAATATTAAGTTATTAATAAATTCGAATATAATACAAATAAAAAAATATAAAATAAATAAAAAAATAAATAAACGAATAATAAAATATTTATATATTATTATATGAATATTATATTCATTATAATAATAATAAAATAATAAAGAAATTCGAATGGTTATATATTGAAGATCGAATGCTTAGAGTGAATGATTCATAAACAAAAACTCTATGGAATCGTGTATGTAAGACGGAAAGATCCTTTGAATCCAATTCTAATTATTAGGTTATATTGACAATTTCAAAAAACTGTTCATACTATATTCATAGTATGATGGCAGTTGAGCACCTATGCCCCCATCGTCTAGTGGTTCAGGACATCTCTCTTTCAAGGAGGCAACGGGGATTCGACTTCCCCTGGGGGTAGGGTACTACATAAGGAAGTTAATCATGGATCATCAATAAGCCTAAATTTGAATTGATTCTTCCTGGGTCGATGCCCGAGCGGTTAATGGGGACGGACTGTAAATTCGTTGGCAATATGTCTACGCTGGTTCAAATCCAGCTCGGCCCAATAATTCGCTCATCCACTATGAGATTAAGATATTTGCCCTCCAGAAACGGAGGATAGGCGGAAGAAAAGAGTCCAAATTTATCCTATAGATTCCATTTTTTTATTTGTTTGCTCGATTTATTTGTTCTGGGAAATTTGGATCATGATTATTATCATGATTCATATCACGATCTTTACTTTAAGTATAAATATTTAAGTATAAAATTTAAGTATAAAGATGTATTCTCAATCGATTTTGAAATAAGGAAAAATTACGAGTAATTCATGTTGTTCTCACTAAAGTGGATATTCATGCGGATATCACGCGTCTCCGTTCCAACACGACAATTCTAAATAGAAATGTTTTGAATCAAATCATAAAAAAATGGATACTGTAGGTATTAGTTCCCTGGGATTGTAGTTCAATTGGTCAGAGCACCGCCCTGTCAAGGCGGAAGCTGCGGGTTCGAGCCCCGTCAGTCCCGACAGATCCGATAACCAATATATATATAATTTATCAATTCATCTTTCCACTCTCTGGGAAAAGGAAGACAGTCGAATTTCACTTTGCAATAGGGATTCTTATTCTTATGATTCTTAGTTCTTTTTTCTTTCCTTTTTCTTTTTGCATTTATTTCTCACCTACAAATTTTCATTACATCAACTAGGACTGGTTGCTGGGAGAGATATGTGAATTAGTACTAGTACCCCCTTTTTTATTTGTAAGATCATACGTAGGATTCCAAAACATATTAGGTCTGGCTTTTCAATTTCTCGCGTCTATCTAATGGAATAGAGTCCCATATGCTTCTCGGGAGTACATACACAAATGGAATTCGTTTCTTGTACAATACACAATTTTTTTTTATTATAGTTACCCTGACAAAATACTTTTTCAGATTAATCATCCTATCTCTCTTTCTGTCTCCGATTTTGTGCCATCTCAATCACTAAGACTAACTAATTTCAATTTGAAACATTCTATCTCATTCAAATTGCACGTTTAACTTTTCATATATGCGCCCGAGTACAACCCAAGAAAACAGGAGAGGATATTAATAAAAGAAAGATCAAACAAGGATCTTGCCTTTTTAGACCTTTTTCGGGGTAATGAAGAATCTTTTTTTCCTTCTTTATTTTTTTTTTTTTTGATTCAGTATGGATAAAAGATTTTCCTATGTTATACTATTCAATTCGCGACGGCGAATTGATATGATAGCTCAGATATTGTTATTCATGATATTAATCCGATTCAATACCATCAAGATGTAATTCATCCCATTGAATTTACAGGCGAAAAATTGATCATCTCTATGGGATTAAATCCCGAGTTATTGCGAAGTAAAAAAACGATGAGATTATGGAAGTCAATATTCTCGCATTTATTGCTACTGCACTCTTCATTCTAGTTCCTACTGCCTTTTTACTTATTATCTATGTAAAAACGGTTAGCCAAAATGATTAATTTGAATGAAACTTGACCTCTTTATCAATGATTGAAAAAATGGAAATAAAAAAGGATTCCAATTTCGTTTCTTAAACGAAATGAGCAGGCTAGAATCAGCAGTATTCGATGAAATTGGATAGTATGGTAGAAAGATTCATATATTTCTTTCTACCATGCTATACTATCTATTTATCTATTAGATTAGTGTTTTTTTTGTAGTGTAGAAAGTTGTGCTATACTATAAATAAAGATACATACTTAATTTTATATAGATCAATCTACAATATGTATCTTCTGTTATGTACATAGGGACCCCAATTCTATTTTTGGCTACATCTATTTGATCGATTTGTATTGATTCTGATCAATCCGAAATAATCGAAAGGCAACTCTTACTTTTATTTTACATACAGTTCGAATTCCTAGATTTCGGATTATTTCAAATAGAAATCCAAGTATCCACCGAAAGAATCAAAGAAAGAAAAATGGTATGGGTATAACATATACTATATTAATAAAAAAAATCAACTTAGTATTAGTAATAGTAATCTTTTTTTATCATTTCCAAGAAGTAAAGTAATTAAATTGATTGACTGGTTGATAGATGATCCAAAGAGTTCTATGGTATGTAAACTTCTTCGAATTTCGAAAAGAAATAGTAAACCTCATTAATTGAATTTGTAACACTTAAACCATGATATGAAATGAGTCGATAAAGCACAAATCCGGTTTCTAAAATAATAAAACAAGTGGTAAGTGCCAAATCTGCGACTCGTCCGGGTCAAGATCTTATTATGTGTATATCTTGTTGAACAAGCACTATATCTATGTTCTTTCTTTTAGAAAGTAGGTATCCGCCTAATATTAATAACAGAACGGCGGCTTTCTCTTGTATTTGGAGAAAGAGGAAAACAAAAAAGGGGGTCTGCTGTTCCCCGTTGTCCCTATATAATTTGTGTAAGAGTCCGTTCGGCGAAATAGAGAATTTAGAAAAAATCCGAAATATATTTCCTATCATCTACATTTCCTTTCGAAATATAAACATGGGAATTATTAAAATATCTCTTTGATTGACATTATTATCTTTAAAAACACTTTGCGGAACGATCTATAAAACAATTGATACAGTTTGATTCCTCATACTCAAAACTCAATTAGTTAAGTAGTATTTCTAGAGTCCACTTCTTCCCCATACTACAAGTGAAAGGGAAAATGTAAAGACTACCATTAAAGCAGCCCAAGCGAGACTTACAATATCCATGTGAATTATGTCCCCTATCTCTATAAATATGAAGGAATTATTCCATTATTGTTCACTAATACTAATAATAGTAAAATCAATGATACAGAGTCAAAAAGGGATTCTTATTTCGGACTATTAATTAAATTTAATGAAGCAATTCAATAAATCCATATACATATAACAAATTCCTATACGATTTTTAACAGCCTATTCCACTCTTGACCGGCGGA